GTGAAACTCAAAAACAAAAGGATTCGATAATCAATAATCAGATGATTCACAAATCGTCTATTCAAATTCGATCTATGAATTGGACAAATTATTCACTGACAGAAAAAAAAGTGAAAGATCTGACTGATAGAACAAGCACAATTAGAAAAAAAATAGAAAAAATTATAAAAGACAAGAAAAAACTCTTTCTAACTCCAGAGATAAATATTAGCCCTAACAAAGCTAGTTATAATGCTAAAAGATTAGAATCACAAAAAAGCATTTGGCAAATATTAAAAAGAAGGAATTCTCGATTAATTCGCAAATTACATTATTTTATAAAATTTTTCATTGAAAGGATATACATAGATATTCTTCTATGTCTCATTAATATTCCCAGAACCAATGCACAATTTTTTATTGAATCAACAAAAAAAATTATTGATAAATACGTTTACAATAATGAAAGAAATCAAAAAAGAATTGGTAAACCAAATCAAAAGAAAATTCACTTTATTTCGATTATAAAAAGGTCAGTTTCTAGTATTAGTAATAAGAGTTCACAGATTTTTTGTGACTTATCCTCCTTGTCACAAGCATATGTATTTTACAAATTATCACAAACCCAAGTTATTAACTTGTATAAGTTAAGATCTGTCCTTCAATATAACGGAACATCTCTTTTTCTTAAGAACGAAAGAAAAGATTATTTTGGTTTTGGAGCACACGAAATATTTCATTACGAATTAAGACATAAGAAACTTCGTAATTCTGGAATGAATCAATGGAAGAACTGGTTAAGAGGTCATTATCAATATAAATATTTATCTCCGATTATATGGTCTAGATTAGTACCACAAAAGTGGCGAAATAGAGTAAATCAACATTGTGTGGCTCAAAATCAAAATAAAGATTTAAGCAAATGGGATTTATCTCAAAAAGATCAATTAATTCATTACAACAAACAAAATGATTATGAAGCAGACTCATTAACGAATCAAAAAGAAAATTTTAAAAAACACTATAGATATGACCTTTTATCATATAAATATATTAATTATGAAGATAAGAATGACTCATATATTTATGGATCACCATTACAAGTAAATAATAACCAAGATATTTCTTATAATTACAACACACATAAACGCAAATTTTTTGATATGCTGGAAGGTATCCCTATCAATAATTACCTAGGCGAAGATGATATTATGTATATAGAGTATATAAAGAAAAACCCGGATAGAAAATATTTTGATTGGAAAATTCTCCATTTTTGCTTTAGAAAGAAGGTCGATATTGAGGTCTGGATCAATACCAGTATCAACAGTAATAAAAATACCAAGACCGGGTCGAATAATTATCAAATAATTGATAAGAAAGGTCTTTTTTATCTCACACAAGATCAAGAAATCAAACCATCCAATCAAAAAGACCTTTTTGATTGGATGGGGATGAATGAAGAAATACTAAATCGTTCCATATCGAATCTGGAACCTTGGTTCTTCCCAGAATTTGTGCTACTTTATAATACATATAAAATGAAACCCTGGGTTATACCAATCAAATTACTTCTTTTAAATTTTAATGGAAATAAAAATTATAGTAAAAATAGAAATAGCAATAGAAAGCAAAAAGGGAATCTTTTTATATCATCCAATGAAAAAAAACTTTTAAAATTAGAGAATCGAAATCAAGAAGAAAAAGAATCCGCAGGACAAGTAGATCTTGGATCAGATGTACAAAACCAAGGAAATCTTGAATCAGTCCTCTCAAACCACGAAAAAGATATTGAAGAAGATTATGCAGGATCAGACTCAGACATGCAAAAACGTACAAAGAAAAAGCAATTCAAGAATCACACGGAAGCAGAACTCGATTTATTCCTAAAAAGATATTTGCTTTTTCAATTGAGATGGGATGATTCTTTAAATCAAAAAATGATCAATAATATCAAGGTATATTGTCTCCTGCTTAGACTGATAAATCCAAGAGAAATTTGTATATCTGCTATTCAAAGGGGAGAAATGAGTCTGGATCTAATACCGGTTCATAAAGATTTAACTCTTACAGAATTGATGAAAATGAAAAGAGGTATATTTATTATCGAACCAATTCGTCTGTCTGTAAAAAATGATGGACAATTTATTATGTATCAAACTATAGGTATTTCATTGGTTCATAAGAGTAAGTACCAAACTAATCAAAGATACCGAGAAGAAAGATATGTTGATAATAAGAATTGTGATAAATTCAGTGCAAGATGTCAAAAGATGATTGGAAATAAAGACAAAAATCATTATGATTTGCTTGTTCCTGAAAATATTTTATCGCCTAGACGTCGTAGAAAATTTAGAATTCTAATTTGTTTCAATTTGAGGAATAGGAGTGGTGTGGCTAGAAATCCAGTATTTTGCAATGTGAACAGCTGTAATAAATTTTTGGATGAAAACAAACATCTTGATAGAGATAAAAATCAATTAATTAAATTAAAAAAATTAAAGTTCTTTCTCTGGCCCAATTATCGATTAGAAGATTTAGCTTGTATGAATCGCTATTGGTTTGATACCAATAATGGTAGTTGTTTTAGTATGATAAGGATACATATGTATCCACGATTGAAAATTCGTTGATGTCACATTTTTTATATATCCTTACTAGATCTAGTATATGAAAGTAAACAAATGCACACATGCGATGTCTTACATTACATTCTGATGCATGATACTAATACGTATCAATTAGATTTTTTATTGATATTGATTAATTTTATTTCATAAACGAGGTATCCATAACGAAATAAAGATTATTGCGTATACTAGATTAAAATGACCGGCATAATAATATTATTATTATAATTATAATATTATTATATTACTGATGGGTAAAATTCAAATTTTTAAAAAAGAAAAAAAGGGAGGGAAGAGAAGATTTCGTTTTATGGTAAAAAACTTATTCATCTCAGTTATTTCTCAAAAAGAAGCAAATAGGGGATCTGTTGAATTTCAAGTATTCAGTTTCACCAATAAGATCCGAAGACTTACTTCACATTTGGAATTGCACAGAAAAGACTATTTATCTCAGAGAGGTCTACGGAAAATTCTGGGAAAACGTCAACGGTTGCTGTCTTATTTGGCAAAGAAAAATAGAGTACGTTATAAAGAATTAATTGGTCAGTTGGGTATTCGGGAGACAAAAATTCGTTAATTTGAAGAGTCCTTTTGAATTATTTGATTTAGTAGATCTTGAATTTTGATGAACTTCTTTTCGTTTTCAGCAATTCATGGAAGAATGAATCAGGGGAAAACCTATGAATGTACCAGCTACAAGAGAAGACCTCATGATAGTCAATATGGGTCCTCATCACCCATCAATGCACGGTGTTCTTCGACTCATCGTTACTTTAGACGGTGAAGATGTTATTGACTGTGAACCAATACTAGGTTATTTGCACAGAGGGATGGAAAAAATTGCAGAAAACCGAACAATTATACAATATTTGCCTTATGTAACACGTTGGGATTATTTAGCTACTATGTTCACAGAAGCAATAACCGTAAATGCACCAGAGCAGTTGGGAAATATTCAAGTACCTAAAAGAGCCAGCTATATTAGAGTGATTATGTTGGAGTTGAGTCGTATAGCTTCTCATTTATTATGGCTTGGCCCTTTTATGGCAGATATTGGTGCACAGACTCCTTTCTTCTATATTTTCAGAGAAAGAGAGTTAGTCTATGATCTATTCGAAGCTGCCACCGGTATGAGAATGATGCATAATTATTTTCGTATAGGAGGAGTAGCTGCTGATCTACCGCATGGATGGATAGATAAATGTTTGGATTTCTGCGATTATTTTTTAACAGGGGTTGCTGAATATCAAAAACTTATTACGCGTAATCCTATTTTTTTAGAACGAGTTGAGGGAGTAGGCATTATTGGTGTAGAAGAAGCAATAAATTGGGGTTTGTCAGGACCAATGCTACGAGCTTCCGGAATACAATGGGATCTTCGTAAAGTTGATCATTATGAGTGTTATGACGAATTTGATTGGGAAGTCCAATGGCAAAAAGAAGGAGATTCATTATCTCGTTATTTAGTACGAATTGGTGAAATGGTGGCATCTATAAAAATTATTCAACAGGCTCTGGAAGGAATTCCGGGAGGGCCGTATGAGAATTTAGAAATCCGATGCTTTGATAGAGCGAGGGATCCCGAATTGAATGATTTTGAATATCGATTTATTAGTAAAAAGCCTTCTCCCACTTTTGAATTATCGAAACAAGAACTTTATGTGAGAGTCGAAGCCCCAAAGGGAGAGTTGGGAATTTTTCTGATAGGGGATCAGAATGTTTTTCCTTGGAGATGGAAAATTCGACCGCCGGGTTTTATCAATTTGCAAATTCTTCCTCAGTTAGTTAAAAGAATGAAATTGGCTGACATTATGACGATACTAGGTAGCATAGATATAATTATGGGAGAAGTTGATCGTTGAAATGATAATTGATACACCAGAAGTACAAGATATCAATTCTTTTTCCCGATTGGAATACTTAAAAGAGGTTTATGGGATCATATGGATGCTTGTACCTATTTTTACTCCTGTATTGGGAATCACAATAGGTGTACTAGCAATTGTGTGGTTAGAAAGAGAAATATCCGCAGGGATACAACAACGTATTGGACCTGAATATGCCGGTCCTTTGGGAATTCTTCAAGCTCTAGCAGATGGCACAAAACTACTTTTCAAAGAGAATCTTCTTCCATCTAGAGGAGATACTCGTTTATTCAGTATCGGACCATCCATAGCAGTCATATCAATTCTACTAAGTTATTTAATAATTCCTTTTGGCTCTAACCTTGTTCTATCCGATCTCAATATCGGTGTTTTTTTATGGATCGCCATTTCAAGTATTGCTCCCATTGGACTTCTTATGTCAGGATATGGATCAAATAATAAATATTCCTTTTTAGGTGGTCTACGAGCTGCTGCTCAATCAATTAGTTATGAAATACCATTAACT